TCCCCTCAGATTGTTATACCCAAGTCTGTCTAACGACTTATACTAATTGAGATTGTTAACCAGGTTATACCGGTACAACCCGGGTAGACGGAAACGGTACGAATTCATGCTTTCCCTTTACCAAGTTCTTTCACTAGGAGAGAGTTTCACGGTACTCAATCAAAGTCAAGCTTCAAACTATCTGTACTTTCAAGTAGTTAATGGTACAACCAATTGTTACTCTTAGAATGCTTTATCTTTCTCTTTTAATTTCTTAAATTTCTACCACATCATATACGAAAAGGTGGAACACCGTCTTTGTAGCTGTTTACTACGCCTACTTCATGTATACTAGCGCGCACACCGCCCGCGGCGGAGGTAGGTACGGCCGATACCTAAGGGTGTCTTATCCATAGGATCTTTTCTAAAGGGATAAGAAACAAATAGAAGAACATAACATATAAGGCTATTTCTATTTGACCCACTACGGTCGTGACAGGTTGACCATTGTCGTCAACTAGGGAGACTTCAGTCAGCTCCCCGCCAATGAAAGCAGGTGACTGTTCCAACTGAACTGGATCAGGTGCACCCATTGGACGCTAGAGCCAATGTTCTACACACAGAAGGACTGCTTTTTTTAAGTTTAAGCCTTCTCTTCCTTCGGTCTAATCCCCCGATCCCGTGACTTGCCTTTCATTTACTTGACAGGGAATGCCAACGAGATCTCGTGAGAGCTTTGACTCAGTAAGCTCATCAGCTACGGCTCAGTTAGCGCGGGTGGAAGTTCGCTTCAAGGCAGTTTTTGTTTGCTCTGCCCCCCTCGCTGGACAAACTCTCTACCCTTGCGCGCTTGGGAACGCACTATAGCCTTGCTTGAAGCCGGCTCTCCTTATATTAAACATATTCTTTTTTCTATGAGAGTAAAAAAGAATTCCTTTGCGGCTTACCGCTTACCTATCTTTCTCCAAACCCTCTCCTGGCCGGGCAATACGGCTTTTTGGCCTATTCTTTCTGGCTTCGTAATGACGAGTATACAAACTCATACCTTGGTATAAAACCATAATTTCTATACTGTGTCGAATGCACCGGTCCCTTTATTAGCCTAATGGGAAATCTAAGGAACCCAATCAAACTGTTACACTTTACTACTTCCATCCTTCCTTAAAGCCAGAGGCTCCATAGGTAGGCTTTACGACTTGAGTCCGTCCTTAGCTTAAGGACTGGACTCATCGGGAAAATCTACTCGTAAGAAGCGGCAGTTACGCTTGATTTTAAGTTAAGGCCCAGACGAGAAGAGGAGAGCTCGTCTCGTTACCTTTAAAGACAAAGCAGGCTAGAAGTAGGGTCACGCTAACAGACAGAGAGAGTAAATAGCAAAGAATCATTCGGCGCGTAGTGAACTGCCAGATAGATCCGCACAGCTAGGGAAGCCGTTGAAACCCGATCATTCGAAGCTGCACAGACGGACCGGGGCCTGGTGCCTATGATGCCATTGTCAAAGAGCACTCGAATGGGCGAAACACATAGAAAAAAAGACCCTTCCACCCGTCAAGGAAGATCTCCAATAATAGGGCCTTCCCTTGAGTGAGGCCGAAAGCAAGATTGACAGCGGACTCGTAGCGTGGAAAGAATCCATAGACAGAAGATGTTGCAGAAAGGCTTCAACGACTACATTTTTATTTAGTATAGGGTTTTGCTCTTTGGACTTCATTGTAATATTTTTTTTTATAGGAAATAGTGTGTATAGTCGAGACAGCAGATATGACTCAAGAACAGGTACCCAGCGACTTATGAATATTCAACTAAATCCGCACATCCAAGATTTAGCTTTCCAGTAGATTCTGTATGATATGAGAATGTCTGTGAGTAGCCAACATCTGTAGCTGAGTCAATCGAAAGAAGGGCCTCTTAATTAGCTGAGGAAACCGCCCAGAAATTCATATAAATCAAGAGCTGGCTCTGCCGTAAGGAATTTGATGTCAACACTTAGATAGAGATCTTGCTGTAAACACAAGAAGTACACGATCAATTTTGAGTTGAGGTACCAAAAAGAGGTCACTTAGTTTGAGGGTTCCACCCCATTCTTTCTTTAAAGAGGGGTGGAAGACAGATAAAAGATAAGTAGGGTTTGCCATAGCATTATTCGTCTTCGAAGCTGTCTTATTCTAGCCATGGCATTCATCAAGGGCTTTCCGTCCGCACAGTAAAGCGTGTGCATTTAGAAAGGTTTACTTCTGTAGGCCCTGTTCGGCTATGTATGTCCAAGCACACAAGCAACGAAGTCTGGTGGTGGTCTGGTAAGGTTTCCGAAAGCAAAGCGATATCCCAGGATCGGGTAAAAAGCAAAAGTATAGCGCGCAGAGCAGAGCAGTCAAAGAATGAAGAGAGACTTGTTCTTGCTCTCCCAATTCAGGAAGACGTAAATCGCCGGTTGGGTTGGTCCAACCAAAAAAGACATGGGACGACTTTACCATTGCTTTTTTTTAAGTAAAGCTTGAAAGTAAAGACACCTATAAAGATCTCCCACTTGACACTTTCTATATATCTGCTTTCATTATAGGCTTAGCCAACTAGAAAACTCATCCGCTTGTCAGGTGCCATACTCACTCGTAAATGATTCTCGCTTCTCCGCTTTCAGCGCCGCTTCACTGCGTTCAGAGCCTCTCTTTTTTACTCTCGAGATGCAGATGAGGAGAACTTCCAATCGTTATGAACAAATGGAGAGCAAGTAAGCTTTATCAGTAATAAGTGATGCTCAATAAGGAGCGATGGGACTTTGTAAGGTAAGCCTCACCTTCGGTGCCTTCTGCCGATTCCCCTCTTTCTTGAAGTCGAGTCCCTTCTATGGGAATTCCTCTTCCCGAGCCTCTTTCTTTGGTTTTCTGCACGGATTCCTGGTTTGGTGAATCTGGTTTTGAGTAATTCATTCAGCCTGGATTTGCTCTATCAAAAGAATAGTTGGAGATGCCAGATCTTTTAGGCGGACAGCATGCCTTTACCGGATGTGCTCGCATTGTGTCAATAAAGATAGCTAAGTTCGCTTACCGCTTGAGGGCTTTACTCACTCTGCAGAACATGTAATTGGAAGAGTTTCCAACATTCCGACAGCCCTATGGAAGATGCCCCTGTTGGCTGTCTATCATTAGTATAGCTTTGAAACGGCTATAACAGCATACTTACACTTACCCACTCGTTCTTATCATGAATAAGAAAGCACAGCTTCAGTGACTTGATCCTATGATTTAGCTACTTCTGGTCCTAGCTAAAGTCTTTTTTTTAGTTCATTCCCCTAGGTACTTAGTGTTATTGGATACCCGGATTGTACATCATAGGAGTGGGGGATTTTCCTGTCCTCCTCACTGCCCCAAAAGAAGATGGCTCTGTCGCTAAGCGAGAGGACATCGCAAGACAAAAAGGAACTATATGCTTACCACAAACTTTCAGGTCGCGCGTAGAGGTCACTTTAGCTTGTTGTACCGGTCTTCAAAAGAAGGTTGTAACATTTCCTATACATTTTTTTTTGTCTAGGGGATGTAAAAGAGGGCTTTCTCGTGGGGCGAGTTTTCTCACTATACAATGAGCACTACGAACGAAGGGCCAACGACGAGGGAGCGGCGAATAAATTCTGAGTTCATGCATCTGGCAATTTTCTTGATGCATTCCTGTTGAGAATGAAGAAGAAGAGAGATCATCTTTTGAAGAGGGTTACGTAGATCTTCTATATTTGCCGTAATTCGTTGATTGCTCCGTACGTGGAAAAACTCCTGTTCGTTGCGGTTGGTCATAAATTTTCTTCTACACGGCTTTCGAGAACAAATATTGGACCGGGAAGAATAGGGGGTAAAGTAAAGTCTAAGCGCATATGGCACGAAAAGGAAATCCGATTTCGGTAAGACGTGATCTGAATCGTAGTTCAGATTCAAGTCGGTTCAGTGAGGGCGACCGCGAAAGTCACCGAATGGGTCAGTCTTTTCCTTCAGTTTGTCCTTCGTGGGAGGACGTTGGTACGGACACGACTTCTTCTAAGGATAGAAGACCACTGGAAGACCCCCGGGACCAGAGCATGTCGTGAAAGAGGCACACTGGGCGGGCGTGCTTCGACCGTGTCTCCGGGGCACAGTTGAATGTAGATATCATGAATGCGAGGTGCAGGAGACCAGGCCGAGAAACCCGGGCAACCACTCCCCTATGTGCCGATCGCTAGCGCATCCAGGGCCCCGGCGCCCAGCTCAGCCGGAGAGGCCTAGCCTGATCCTGATCTGAGAAGTGCTAATTAGGTTCGGATAGACTTCATTCAAGAGCGCCGCCGCCCTAATAAAACAAGTGCTAAGTTTCAGATCAGTGAATAAACCGGAAGAGACGTTTCTCGCTCGGCGCCTAAAGCGCACTGTGCTCCGCTTCAACAAATGAGAGTTTTCGGTGGAACCGGTGAACCACGCGAGCTGGTTAGATGCGCGGGACAGAGGGCTCGTAGTACCTGCTAGCGCAGCTATGCAGTGTAAGGGAAGGAGCCTAAATCGAACCCCTTCCTTCTTTTTTTTTCTTTGAAAAAAAGCAGTACAAAGGAATGAATTCTCGGATGAGACTAAGCAGCCACCGACCGTTCTGACGCACCCCTGACCTATCTTGATTAAGACCGAAAACTCTCAAAAATGGAGCCTAGTTTAAGCTGTCAAACAAATGATAGAATAGAAAATTAATAAAAAAGAACCACTGGTGGATGGAGTCTCGCTCAGTAAAGAGAGTTGTAGATTCGTAGAAAAGGAGAAGAGCCCTCAATTGATTATATATATATTAGTATTAGTAAAGGTAAAGCGCTAACGCTGCAATTTTTCTAAAGCAACAAGCGCGAAACTTTACTTTTTGAGAAAGAAGGTGCTTGTTGCCGCTTTATTAGTAAGTCAGCTTGTTTTATATTATATCAATAAAGGCAAAAGGTTGCTTTACTAAATAATATAAGGCGCGCTAGCGCTTTAGAAGGACGTTTAGGCTTTACTAATAGAATATATAGGGCGTTTTTTTTTTATCACGGTGCGCAGGTTTGGAACCCTATACAAGGGGCGTTTCCTTTCAAATGACAACTGCCTCTTCCTGCTGCGAGGGGAAACCAAACCGCCCGCTCAAGTACCAGTTGCTTCGCCGGTAGGCCCACTTAAGTTAGGGGGGCATTGTCCCTCAGTTCTTACCAACCTCCGGTGTGTAATCGACATGTTTCTAGCGGTTGAATAAGAATCATTGATTCCCTCTACTGTCCATTTATTATTCATTTAGGGCGCTCGGCCGGTACTCCTTTAAAAAACCATAACAACTATGAACGTAAGGGAAGATAAGGGAAGACCACCTGAGCGAACCGACCGAAAGGACTTGACTTATTCGAACCGAACGATAGCGGCTTAAAGCTAAGCCTATCACGAGCAGCGTCGGTGCGCGGGGAGGAGCATCTCAAAGTATGGGGCAAAGGATCAAGCGCTTTGGCTTTGTCCCCCGGGATCCACCACAGGTTGGGTTTGAGAGCCGTGTGATGGGTGACTATCCAGCACGGTTCGGGGAGCACTTTTAGTCTGCGTTGGTGAATGGAAGCCCCCACTATCAAGCAAGAAAGAAGCGGCTCTTCCCATGGCGGAGTCACCATTGACTCTATTTATTATTTTGGTAAATCAGTGTATCAAGATGTCAATCTGAGATCTTATTTCGGTTCGATACGTCCACCTACGAGACTGACCTTTGGCTTTCGTCTCGGTACGTGTATTATTCTACATTTTCCAAAAAGAGCATTCATTCATTTCTTTCTTCCCCGTCGACCACGACGACTGAAACGACGCGAAAAATCCAGACCCGGAAAGGAGTGGTGGGCTTTTGGGAAAGTCGGGCCGATCAGGTGTCTTCATTCAAGCGACGATACAGAAGAAGAACGAAACGAAGTGAGAGGCCGGGGGGCAGGGAAAAGAGTCGAGTCGATCAGGCTCGACGACCGGGAGAAGCAAAACGAAATTCGGATTTGGCCGAAAAAGAAGCAACGCTATGGATACCATGACCGATCACCATCGATAAAGAAGAATCTTTCTAAATCACTTCGGGTCAGCAGGGCCTTCAAGCATCCGAAATACGCCGGGGTTGTAAATGACATAGCGTTCCTGATAGAAAATGACGACTCCTTCAGAAAAACAAAGTTATTAAAGTTCTTTTTGCCAAAGAAATCCGGCCCGACGAGTCATCTACTTAAAAGGACCCTCCCCGCAGTGCGCCCCTCTTTGAATTATTCGGTCATGCAATACTTATTGAATACAAAGAACCAAATGAATTTAGACCCCGTCGTAGTTCTCAATCATTTCGTGGCACCGAGCGTGTCTGAACCATCTACGATGGGGGGAGCGAATGCACAGGGAAGAAGCTTAGATAAGAGAATACGTTCTCGCATCGCTTTTTTTGTAGAAAGCTCGACCAGCGAGAAAAAGTCTTTGGCCGAAGCCAAAAAGAGGTTGACCCACTTCATTCGCCAAGCGAATGATCTTCGCTTCGCGGGAACAACAAAAACCACCATCTCGCTCTTTCCTTTTTTCGGTGCTACCTTTTTCTTTCCAAGGGATGGGGTTGGGATGTATAATAACCTTTTTTTTGAAGATGCCCGGGAACAACTCCTAGGTCAATTAAGAATCAAATGTTGGAACCTCATGGGTAAGGATAAGGTAATGGAATTGATAGAGAAATTCATAGACCTAGGTAGGATAGGAGAATTGATAAAGGGAATAGAGATGATGATAGAGATCATACTGAGAAACAGAAGAATTCCGTACGGGTACAACTCTTATTTGAACGAAGTGAAAAAAATACGATCTTTGTTGTCTAATAGAACAAACACTAATATCTTAATTGAGTCGGTCAAGATCAAATCTGTTTATCAAAGTGCTTCTACGATTGCTCAAGACATCTCTTTTCAACTGAGAAACAAAACAAGATCATTTCGTTCCATTTTTAGTAAAATAGTGAAGGATATTCCATTAGTAATGAAAAAAGGGGTTGAGGGGATCCGTATATGTTGTTCAGGTCGATTAAAAGGCGCAGAAATAGCTAGAACTGAATGCGGAAAGTATGGAAAAACATCTCGTAATGTATTTAACCAGAAAATAGATTATGCTCCTGCGGAAGTATCTACTCGTTATGGAATCTTAGGTGTCAAAGTGTGGATTTCATATAGTAAAAAAAAGGGACGTGCTATATCCGAAACGTACGAAATTTAGTAAATCTCGTAAAGGCAGATGTAGTAAGGGTTGCGAATCGGACGGTACACAACTTGGTTTTGGAAGATATGGCACTCAAAGTTGTAGAGCTGGTCGTCTTTCACCATTGAAGCAGCGCGTCGGGCTACAACCGGACAATTCCATCGTGCTATGAGCCGAAGAAATCATAAGATATGGGTAAGAGTTTTCGCAGATCTCCCTATTACCGGGAAACCTATAGAAGTTAGAATGGGAAGAGGAAAAGGAAATCCTACGGGTTGGATTGCTCGTGTGTCCACAGCAT